AACAAAACCACCCCAATACTGGTATGGAATAGAAAATTGGAAACTTCTTAATTTTTTTATTCAATCTTATCTAAAGATACGAAAGAATAAAAATAAGAAAGCTATTCTTTGTGGTTATAATTAGAATGCCAAAAAATCAAGTCGACTCGCTTATCTTTATGTTGATCGTTACAGGCCTCTTGAATCTTCTATTTACCTATTTCATTTTCTTTGATTTGTTATTTTGAGTTGTATGTAATGCAGCTTTACTTTGGTTTTCTTTATTATTGATAGAAATTTTCTTGTTAAGACCCTATGAATCAATTGAAACCTCAGATTCATACTAGAACCACGATGATTCAATAAAACCTTAAAACGAAGTCCAAAGATTCCATGAGTAAGAACCCTTGGATCATCATTTATTCAAGTTTGTGCTTTGAGCAAAATAAAAGCGGAAATGGGGAATTTGAAAGAAGAAAAATCTTGCAATTGCAAATTTTTTCTTTAGCTTTAGAAAAAATTTTTGAATCCGGCCGCGGGGTCTGAATATTAAGTATGAATCATAGTTCGAATACTTCGTGATCTATTTCATATATTCCGTGCTCCAGATACTAGAATGAATATCCGACGGGGTAAAACCATCTCTATCAAGACGACAGACCCATTCTCTGTACTATCAATAGGATCAATTAGAACAAGTCGCACACTCATATTCCGGAAATACAGAAACAAAAAAATTTCGCGGTCGAACTACCAATCAACTAAAATAAAAATCAAAATCCGAGACCTAAATGCTTATTTAAAAGGTAGTATTTTGTGGTTCTTGTAAATTGAATTCTAATTCATTGAAATTCCGTCCAGTAAAACGGACGAATTATAAATCTCCAAAATAATAGACAGGAATATCGCAAATAGAGCCATTGCGATACCCATCAAAGGAGTAGTCCCCCATCCAGGAGCTACTTTACCATATTCCGAATTCAAAGGTTTCAATAACCCCCCTGCAGAAGTCATTTTTGGACGAGCTCTAGAACTACCCTCAACTGTTTGTGGAGCCATAAATCCTATTTTGTATTCATTGAGATCTGTTGACTTTGTATACCATTCTGTTGTAAATAAACGATCTTATCACGGATCCATTGCGGTCTTGAAATTCTATAATAATGGAAACAGCAACCCTAGTCGCCATCTCTATATCTGGGTTACTTGTAAGTTTTACTGGGTACGCCTTATATACTGCTTTTGGGCAACCCTCTCAACAACTAAGAGATCCATTCGAGGAACACGGAGACTAGTTTGAAGTTGAAGTAATGGGCCTACCAATATTGGTAGGCCCATTACTTCAACTGAGATAATAAAAAATCATTTTATTTTTTAGTTGGGACTTTTGGCGGTTCTCGAAAAAAGATAGCGAAAAAAATGATCCCTAGAGTCGAGACTAAAAGGAATGTATAAACCAATGCTTCCATAAATTTGATCGTGGTTTCCAATTATAGCTTCCATACCTGTTTATTTGGGATCATCTCCCGGATTAAAGAAAAAAAAAAAAAAAGAATCAAAAAAGGCAGCGATTTAAATCCAGATTTCTCCAGTACCTTATTTAAACGAAAATAGAAGCCGAAGCGATAAACCCCAAATAGCGGATCAGTGCTGCATCAGACTACTTGTCTTCTTGTAGTTGGATCTCCAAGTTTTTGGAATACTCCAAATTCCACTTGAGCATCCAAATCCGGGTCAATACCAGCAAAAACATCTCTGAACAAGGTTCTAGCACCATGCCAAATGTGTCCGAAGAAGAAAAGCAGAGCAAATGAAGCGTGTCCAAAAGTAAACCAGCCCCTTGGACTGCTACGAAAAACACCATCGGATTTCAAAGTAGCACGATCTAATTCAAAAATTTCACCCAATTGAGCACGTCTAGCATATTTTTTCACAGTAGCAGGATCACTATAACTCACTCCATTCAGTTCGCCACCATAGAACTCAACAGTTACACCTACTTGTTCGACACTATACTTCGATTCTGCCCTTCGAAAAGGCACGTCGGCTCTAACAATTCCATCTCCGTCTACCAAAACAACTGGAAATGTTTCAAAAAAAGTAGGCATACGACGTACAAAAAGTTCACGCCCGTCTTTATCTCTAAAGATAGGGTGTCCTAACCACCCGACAGCTATTCCATCCCCGTTATCCATTGAACCCGCTCTGAATAGTCCCCCTTTCGCAGGATTATTTCCGATGTAATCATAAAAAGCTAATTTTTCAGGAATTTTAGACCAAGCTTCTGATAAACTTTGATTTTCGGCTAGTCCAGCACTGACTCTTCGATATATTTCTTGCTGAAAGTACCCCTGATCCCATTGATAACGGGTGGGACCAAATAATTCGATGGGGGTAGTTGCTGAACCATACCACATAGTTCCAGCAACAACAAACGCTGCAAAAAAGACAGCAGCGATGCTGCTGGAAAGAACGGTTTCAATATTGCCCATACGTAATCCTTTGTATAGGCGTTGAGGTGGGCGGACACTAAGATGGAATAAGCCTGCTAATATGCCCAATGTCCCTGCTGCAATATGATGAGAGGCTATTCCTCCTGGAACAAAAGGATCAAAACCTTCCACACCCCATGCTGGATTTACAGATTGTACCTTTCCAGTTAGTCCGTACGGGTCGGACACCCATATTCCAGGACCATACAATCCTGTTACATGAAATGTCCCAAAACCAAAGCAAGCCACTCCTGAGAGAAATAAATGAATTCCAAAGATTTTAGGCAAATCCAAAGAGCGTTTTCCCGTACGGTCATCGACAAATATTGCTAGATCCCAATACACCCAATGCCAGATAGCTGCCAAGAAGCACAAGCCCGAAAACACAATATGTGCTCCGGCTACACCTTCGTAACTCCAAATACCCGGATTCGTTACCGTACCCCCCGTAATACTCCAACCGCCCCATGAATCGGTTATTCCTAAACGAGTCATGAAGGGTATAACGAACATGCCTTGTCTCCACATTGGATCAAGAACTGGATCGGAGGGATCAAAAACAGCTAATTCATATAGAGCCATTGAACCGGCCCAACCCGCAACCAGGGCTGTATGCATTATATGGACAGCAATCAAACGACCGGGATCATTCAATACGACGGTATGAACACGATACCAAGGCAAACCCATGGGACTACCTCTTTATTAATAAAAAATAGACACTATGTAACTTTATTGCATTGAAAAAAAAAAAACTATGCTATGTACCCCCTTCCTTTTTCAGGGGATTATCTCGAAAAAAGGATTAATATTTATTCTATCCTATTAGTAATAATGGAAGAGTTCGATTCGAAGGAAAAAGGAGAAGCAGATCTATTCTATACTCGATAAGTACCAATACGCAATGGGGGCGGATTCCCTTTTCGATGAGCAAATCCATCCATATTTGGTCATCATTCAAAAGACCTATTCGTAAGAATTTTCCTTTATTTTATGAACTTAGTCAATCGATGTAGAAACTAAGAGAACGGCCAATATTATTAAGACAAGAAGCCCATTATTACGCTTCCACATCAAAGTGAACTAGAGTACTTAATTCTTTTCATTTTATGCCTATTGGTGTTCCAAAAGTACCTTATCGAAGTCCCGGGGACAAGCATCCATCTTGGGTTGACATATAGTGCGGCTTGTCAGATCTATTGGGTCATATGGGATTTCCCCATTCTCTCCCCCGATCGAGATATCCTCTGTTTCGCCCAAAAAATTTGATTGAATGATCAAAAATTTGTAGCGTGAAATGCAATGAAGTGCAATTAGATCTATTTCGTGAGGAGGTATCCAGCTTAATATTAGCATAGCAATAAATCAATTTTATGGTCGTCTTGGCTGGACCAATAAAATGAGGTATCCAGGCTCCGTTTAGCAAAACCCAATTGGTAATATATCTATGATTATTACTTATACCATAAACGATTCCATTTAGAACTTTATTCGAAATAGGAGTGATCTCAAACTGTTAATCAACGGAATCATAAATATGATGAATACGTCAAATATTGGGCGGAAGACATGAAAGAAATGAATTAAAGGGGGGAGTCATAGCAAAAAAGAGACGTGGTATTGGGGTCATTTGTCCTATATGTGCAAATCAAAATCGGGCGGATCCTTACTCGGAGTAGAGCATAAACCTAAAAAAATTGAAGAAGCCCATTCAATTCAGGAACAAGAAAATGGCATCGTGATTTTTGGATTGGATCGCGATGAAAAAATACATCAATGAAAAGTTAGTTCGATAAGTCAATAAGTTTAGTGAATTGCTTTTTTATATTTTATATTAGATTATATTAGAATATTATAGGTATAGGAAAACCGGCTAAACTCATCGTTCTTGAAAAATAGAAGAAAGGACCCCTCGATAGAAGGAGCCCGCTAGGAAAAAAGAAAGGAAAAGGGCTGGTAGCTACACATTGATTTTTTGTTTCGCAAGTTTTGTTGAACCGTATGCATCAAAAGATGCCTGTACGGCTCCGAAGGGATATAGTTTTATCCTAATCAACCGACTTTATCGAGAAAGATTACTTTTTTTAGGTCAAATGGTTGAGAGTGATATCTCGAATCAACTTATTGGGATTATGGTATATCTCAGTATAGAGAACGAGACCAAGGATTTGTATTTATTTATCAACTCTCCTGGCGGATGGGTAATACCCGGAATAGCAATTTATGATACTATGCAATTTGTGCGACCGGATGTACAGACAATATGCATGGGATTGGCCGCCTCCATGGGGTCTTTCCTCCTGGCCGCAGGAGCAAGTACCAAACGTCTAGCATTCCCTCACGCTTGGCGCCAATGAGTTTTTTATTTGAGAGAAAAAAGAAGACTATGCCTTCGCCATATGAATTTTTAAGATTAAGTAATAATAGCATGGCACTCCGAATTCGATATGAAAATTGTTAGTGTTTTTTTTTTTCAAAATATTTGATTATGTATCGAAGCAGTAGTATGAGATAAAGGAGGGGTATTCCGAGTTTATCTTACCTATCGTAGGCCTATTGCGGCGTCACAAACTTTTTTCACGCCGGAAGGTTATTAACAATATTTATGGTATGAAAGAGTACGAAAATAAAAAAAAAAATAAAGACACTTTGGGATTGCTGAATCACAAACGAAATAAATATATAAAGCAACGGAGCCATCATAGTATTTTTGAACTAAAAAAAAAAGGGTGGTAATTGGATCATTTACCGATCTGGGTATAATAGAACCCCGTATTTTCTCCTTGTTTGATGAAAGGTAAAAAGCAAATTCCATTGGTGAGCCGTATGCAATGCGAAAAAAATGCCCGTACGGTTGTTCAATTCTATCTTTTTCTTTATCTCTGCCCCTCGCCTAATCGTGCGAGATAGAGGAACTTTTTTTTTAGGTTATAATATATCATCAGGGTCATGATCCATCAACCTATTGGCGCTTTTTATGGGGCACAAACGGGAGAATTTATCCTGGATACGGAAGAACTACTGAAACTGCGCGAAATCCTTACAATGGTTTATGTACAAAGATCGGGCAAGCCCTTATGGGTTGTATCCGAAGACATGGAAAGGGATACTTTTATGTCAGCAACAGAAGCCCAAGCTCATGGAATTGTTGATCTTGTAGCGGTTGGATAAAACATAGCAGTGCCTCCTTAAGGGTTTAATAGAATATTAAACAGAAGAAATTCATAATCATCCGGTTAGGATCGATCTAAACCAGCCCATAATGGATAATTCAGCATGCCAACTATTAAACAACTTATTAGAAACCCAAGACAGCCAATCAGAAACCTTACAAAATCCCCCGCTCTTGGGGGATGCCCTCAGCGCCGAGGAACATGTACAAGGGTGTATGTGCGACTCGTTTCAATCATGGACTGAGACAAAACAAAAGAAAGAAAACAATTTTTTAAGTATCAATGATCAGTACCAGTGAATCGGATAGAATGGAAGAAGAAGAACTGCATTCACTAGCTAAAAAAAAGATATCTATCATATCTTTCTATTGTGTATGAAATTTATGGTTTCCACCGGCGCAAATTCAACCGCCTCAAATTGCAATTTAAGGTGAGAAAGAATTCCACATTGGTAACAAATAGTTATCCATTAAGCGGGGGAAATACTATAAAAAAAAAGCGGAAAGATTATCTTTCTACTCTTGCAAGAACGGACTAACAGGGTCAGCTACCCCACCAATCTTCATAATTAAATACCGTTACTGTATAAGGTCTATCTCGTTATGAAAGACCTATTACTAGAAAATTCATGGGTAGAGCCGGAGAGTGGTAACTGTACAAGTTACCAATAGAATTGATTAAATGAAGGAAGTGGCTCCGGTGTATAGAGAGGGCCTCACCGTTTAAGAAGTAATCATAGAGACGACGGAACCCACAATTTCTTTATCTATTTACTACTTTATTTTTTTTTTTACTATTTTATTTCCAATGCCTCGAAAAAAGGTAAAAGCGTGGTCGGGAAGGTTAGAGTAGCAAAAGCCATTGGAATTTTGATTTTATAAATTGGAAGAGTCCGTTTTGTTATTAATAGACTAGGAAAGGGGAAAAGAATAACTGAAAGAAAGGAAATCGATTAGTTATTCATCAAAGTTTCATTTATTCAATGACCAGAATTAGACGAGGATATATAGCTCGGAGACGTAGAACAAAAATGCGTTTATTTGCATCAAGCTTTCGCGGGGCTCATTCAAGACTTAGTCGAACAATTACTCAACAGAAAATAAGAGCTTTGGTTTCGGCTCATCGTGATAGAGATAGGAAAAAAAGGGATTTTCGTCGTTTGTGGATCACTCGAATAAATGCAGTAATTCGCGGAAACGGGGTATCCTATATTTATAGTAGATTAATAAGCAATCTGTATAAGGCGCAGTTGGTTCTTAATCGTAAGATACTTGCACAAATAGCTATATCAAATAGGAATTGTCTTTATACGATTTCCAATGAGATTCTAAAATAAGGAAATTGGAAGGAATCCATTAGAATTTTTAAACGGAGTTCTCTGGAGAATGAACTCCGGGAAGGTAGAGTAGAAATAATATGATAAAATCGTCAAAATGAGCGAACACGCTCAATAAAAAAAGATTGATTTTATTCTTCCTCCCCAATTCTTTTTTTTTTTCTTACGACCCAACTGCTTCTCGGATTTTTTGAACAAAACGTCCATCTGGGTTTGAGTTCGGATTGGAATTTTGATTTAATTGAAGAGTAAGCCTATTTTTTTCTGGTTCGAAGACCTGGAGTTCTAGTGGTCGACCCACTTCTTTCAAATTGTTTCTCATTATTAATAAAAGGTAACGAAGATAAAATACGAGCTTGTTTTATAGCAATAGTAATTAATCGTTGTTCTTTTAAGGTCAATCTATTCACCCGTCTAGATAATATTTTTCCTTGTTCACTAAGAAATCGACTAATTAAAGTCATGTTTCTATAATCAATCCGATCCCCCGATTGGATCGGGGGCAAACGCCTACGAAAAGATCGCTTGGATTTAAGAAAGAGTCGCTTGGTTTTATCCATAATTTGTTTATTCCTTATCCCTAAAATCCCATTTCGATGAAATAAAAAAAGGATTTCTAGAATCAATTAGAGGATTTGGTTTGTCTATATTTATTTATTTGTTTCTATTTAAATATATGAAATAATCTAGATATATATCTAGATTATTTTTTCATGTTCCTTGCAAGGGTGACACACAAGCACGCGGTTCGACTCTAGCTATTTTTTTATCTCCCCATGAAGTGTATGTTTGTAACAATAGGGACAGAATTTTCTCAATTCCAATCGACTAGGTGTATTATGTCGATTCTTTTGAGTAATATATCTGGAAATACCCCTTGATTCCTTATTAACACCGTTTCGAACACAACTAGTACATTCCAAAATAACCCTTACTCGGACATCTTTACCCTTGGCCATGAACCTCCTTGGGGTTTTTGATTCATCCAACTTTTCTATTTTCCGACCCGAAACGAATAAGAAACAAGGGACAAAAAAATAGAAGTTGTTAACCACTCAAAATCCAATTCTGAAATAAAGATTTTATTGCTATCAATATAGTAAATATATAGGAAATAATAAGTAATACAAAAATTTCTAACTATATTGCTAATCACAGTACAGTATTTCATTTAAGTATCGTGTAGTGTAGGCTACTCTTACCCTAGCCACATTTCCATTTCTGTTTTCCTTTCACTGTCTATTTTCTTTTAACTGGATAATTAATTTAATTGGAGCCTGAACCCGAGTTTCGTTGAAGTTGAAGACACATTTTTATTTCGCTTTCATCCTTTATTCTATCTATCTAATTGTAAAAAAAATAAAAGAGGGGAAAGAGAGATTAGTCACAAATACACAAATATTGGATTCTAGCTCTAATCTTCTTCACCCCGTTACCGTTCAATAACTAGAATGAAAAAAAAGGAAATGTCAATGCGTCCGGGAATAAACGGTTGATTTCTATCAATAACCCTGCTAAAGACCCGAACCAGAGAGTACTTAGTACCGGTGCCACGGAAAGATATGTTTTTAGATCTCGCATTGAAAATCCTCCTTATTTTTTGTTTTTGTATTCCCTATTGGAATATATTATGGTAAGAGATGTATATGTAGTTAAAGGCCACTTGTATTTGTGCGCGGAATCCTTAATTCAAATTGAAATGCGAAATGATTTGGTAGATAAGATTTTATTTTCTTTTTTTTTCTTAAAGCAGAAAAATGGGCCGCTTTACGCCTGAGAATTCCCAAGAAAAATACTAATTTATTATTATATGTTATATGATATGAGCCCAAAAACAAGAAAAGGCAAGATCCATTTTGCATATCAATAGAGGGAATAAAAAAATAAGGATGTGGAAAACAAGACGGGGATTCTTTACAATGATACTGTAGACCCATTGAAAGGGATGTAGCGCAGCTTGGTAGCGCGTTTGTTTTGGGTACAAAATGTCACGGGTTCAAATCCTGTCATCCCTACCAATTACCGCTCAGAGCAGGAGTAACACAAGATCCTTTTTTTTTAGATCGATTTCTAATTTTGACATACAAAATCTTCCATTTTATTATATATGATAGTATACACATACAAGAATTGTTGGGGTAAAAAAAATCGACTTATTACTTATTTCCAGTCTTTTCCGTTGTGATAAGAAAGCGCTCTTAGTTCAGTTCGGTAGAACGTGGGTCTCCAAAACCCAATGTCGTAGGTTCAAATCCTACAGAGCGTGATTCTGCTCTTGTTGTCTTAGTCTTAGATCGAAAATCACACACGCTGAACTGAAATCATTGAACAGCAATCTGAATTTGACCCTGCCCTGACCTCCCCCTCGGATTAAATTAAAGAAAGGAGGGGGTCAGTTAAAAAAAGAGATGTTAATTAATCAAAGGTCCAACTGATCACCACGTCTGTATTGTAAATATGCAGTTACGAATAATCCAGCCAAAGTAATAGGAATTAGACCTAAGACGATTCCAAATAGAAAGACTTCAATCATTTGAATTTTAGTTTTTTTTTTTTTTTTGAAAGGTTAAAAAGAGGGGTAATATCTATCCCTAAATATTAATCCGTCTTGCCTAGGAATCTCAATAACCAATAATTCGGAATTAACGTGGTACGGCAAGGAACTAGACAATATGTGGAATACCACAGAAAGATTTCTTTTTATGAATTATTCATTCAATTAATTTCAAATAAGTCCTATCTTACTCAGACCAAGAAATAGGGCCGAGGTTATAGTTAAAGCCGCTAGTAGAAAACCAAAATAACTAGTTATAGTAGGCATGACGGAGCTAAAGGAAATATGTTCTTTTTATACATATGTTTATAAAGCACTTCCCTAAGTTTCAACTTTTGAACGATACGAGGATAAGCAAAAATACCCTACCAATTGAAAGAATACCTTCAATTGCAAGTTTTTGATTCTTCAAGTATTCTAGAAGGTACTAACAAAAATGAGTGACAGGGATAGAAAAAGAAATCAA